AGATGTCCTATTTGAGAGAACTGAAGGATTGGATTCAAGGATTCCATGGCCCTGAAGTAAGAACCAGATGCCAGGTATAGTTCCGTTATAGAAACCCCCACGTTGAGATGGGCCCGGAGCGAGAAGAGGTACACGTTCGAGCAAGGATTGCTGGTTTCTCGAGGCCAGGTGGTTAAGCTCTTTGGGATAGTTGAGGTCCATAGAGAACTGCCCTGGACTTAAGGTAAATGCACGATTAAGCACTAKYATGTCTTATGTAATATATATAAACTACTGTACATGCTTAATATTCATGGGGACTAGCAGTTAATGCACGATATACATAGTATGTCTTATGTAATACGGGTATATAATACTAACTGGGGTGAGTTGGTGGTTAATAGAGTAATTTTACATTGTGTGTTTTGGGTTGTGGTACTTGGGGGGTTTTACTTGGTTTTTTGTGGGAAATAAGGACATACTGGGCAAGCACAGTATGGGTATATGCAATATATGAATTATGAAAGTTATGGGGTTGCTTTCTGGTATTGGCAAGGAATAGTTTAAGAAAGAATTTCAGCTTTGGGTGCTGATAGTGGGGCTGTTGCTTCTTCCTTGAAGTCTTAGGGAGGGCATATGTTCTCCTTTTTTGGTTTACAAGACCAAAGTATTTTATATACTACAAAGACTCTTCATTTGAGTAGACGGTTTTCAATAATGCCTGAGATGGGTATTAGGATTAGGAGGGTTGAGAAATATAGGATGGAGGCTAGTTGGCCGATGGTGATGAATGGATGTTCTACAGGTTGGCCACCGATTCATGTTAGGGTTAGGAGATCCGCTACTAGGAGTCAGAATAGACATTGGCTTAGTGGTCGAAACATTATTCCTCGTTGTTTGGAGGTGTGGAGGATTGGAATGATTGCTAGTACTAGGATGGAGAGTACTAGGGCTAGGACTCCCCCTAGTTTGTTGGGGATGGATCGGAGAATTGCGTATGCGAATAGGAAGTATCATTCAGGTTTAATATGGGGAGGGGTATTTAAAGGGTTGGCTGGGATATAGTTGTCTGGGTCTCCTAGCAGGTCTGGTGAAAATAGGACGAGTAGTATGAGTGTTAAAACTAGTACTAGAAGACCTAGGATGTCTTTGATTGTATAGTATGGGTGGAATGGGATTTTGTCTGAATCGGATATAATTCCTGAGGGGTTGTTAGATCCTGTTTCATGAAGGAATAAAAGGTGTACTGCTGCTAAGGCTGAGATAATGAATGGAAGAATGAAGTGGAAGGCAAAGAATCGTGTTAGGGTGGCTTTGTCTACTGAGAAGCCCCCTCAGATTCATTCTACTAGTTCAGTCCCGATGTATGGAATTGCTGACAGGAGGTTAGTGATTACGGTTGCTCCTCAGAAGGACATTTGGCCTCATGGTAGAACGTATCCCATAAAAGCTGTGGCTATGACTGTAAATAATAGTATGATTCCAATGTTTCATGTCTCTGAGAAGGTGTAGGAGCCGTAATATATTCCCCGTCCTACATGTATGTACAGGCAGATAAAGAATATAGAAGCTCCGTTGGCGTGTAAATATCGGATGATTCAGCCATAATTAACGTCGCGACAGATGTGGGTAACTGATGAAAAGGCGGTTATTGTATCTGATGTGTAGTGTATGGCCAAAAAGAGGCCGGTGAGGATTTGTAGGATTAGGCAGACTCCTAGAAGGGAGCCGAAGTTTCATCATGCTGAGATGTTAGATGGGGCGGGTAGATCGATGAATGAGTGGTTAATAATTTTGATAAGGGGGTGTGATTTTCGAATGTTGGTCATTAAGTTCTTATAGTTGAAATACAACGATGGTTTTTCATATCATTAGTCATGGTTAAATTCCATGTGAGAATAATGATAACATACATTGTATTTATTTTAAGTACAGTTTTTGTAGTGAGCTTTGTAAGTTTTTCTTCAAAGCCTTCTCCAATTTATGGTGGGTTTGGTTTAATTGTGGCTGGTGGTATTGGTTGTGGTATTGTGTTGAATTTTGGGGGATCATTTTTAGGTTTAATGGTTTTCTTAATTTATTTAGGGGGTATACTCGTAGTGTTTGGATATACTACGGCTATGGCTACTGAGCCTTATCCTGAGGCGTGGACGTCTAATAAGGCTGTACTAGCAATGTTTATTACGGGGGTGTTAGCAGAATTATTAACTGCTTGTTATATTTTAAAGGAAGATGAGGTAGAAGTCGTATTTAAGTTTAATGGTGCAGGTGATTGGGTGATTTATGATACAGGTGACTCAGGGTTCTTTAGCGAGGAGGCCATGGGAATTGCGGCGCTATATAGTTATGGAACTTGATTAGTGGTTGTCACCGGCTGGTCTTTGCTTATTGGTGTGTTGGTGATTATGGAAGTTACTCGTGGGAATTAAGTAAGATTAGGCTGAGGGCTAGGGTGATTATGAAAGATAAAAAGTAGAGTTTGACTAGTCCTTTCTGATTAGATACAGTAGTTGACATTTTTATTTGGAATAAGGAGATGGATTTTGGTAATACATTTTCTAGTCAAATTATGTCTAATAGTATCGATGCGGACTTTTGGCTCATAGTTAGGCTCATTTTTGATGGGAGGCGGTGTATTACAATTGGAAAGTACCCTAAGAGGTTGGAAAACTTAAAGAGATTTGAAGGGTATATAAATTTTAAGTTTTTAGCCGCGAGATTAAGTTCTAATGCTAGGATGAAGCCTGCGATAGTCACGGCAAGAGCAGTTAGTTTTAGATAGTAGGGTATAGTTATTTGTGGGATAGTTGTTGGGGGGATGTTGTAAGAAATTAGATATCCTGCAAAGATACTTCCAATTAAGAGACGTTTAATGGAGTTGATGAGGTGGGTATTATTTTCATTGATTAGATTCAAGGTATTGAATCGTGGTTGTCCTAGTAGCACAAAGAATATAATTCGAGTACTGTAGGCAGCTGTAAGGGATGTGGCAATGAGAGTAATTAGTAGGGCTCAGGCGTTGGTATACGACGTGTTGGCTGTCTCGATGATTAGGTCTTTGGAATAAAAACCTGTTAGGAAAGGTATACCTGTGAGCGCGAGGCTTCCAATGATTAAGGAGGTAGTGGTGAAGGGCATTGGTTTGTATAATCCGCCTATTTTTCGAATGTCTTGTTCGTCGTTCAGATTGTGGATAATTGATCCTGAACACATGAATAGCATGGCTTTGAAGAATGCGTGTGTGCAAATGTGTAGGAATGCGAGGTGAGGTTGGTTAATCCCAATGGTTACAATTATTAGGCCCAGTTGGCTGGAGGTTGAAAAGGCAACAATTTTTTTGATATCATTTTGTGTGAGAGCACAAATAGCTGTAAACAAGGTTGTAATAGCTCCTAAACATAGGGTGAGAGTTTGTATAGTTTTGTTTTGTTCTATGAGCGGGTAAAAGCGGATAAGTAAGAAGACCCCTGCTACGACTATTGTACTTGAGTGGAGTAGGGCGGAGACAGGAGTTGGGCCTTCTATGGCTGATGGCAGTCATGGATGTAGGCCGAATTGGGCGGATTTACCTGTGGCTGCTAATAGAAGCCCTAGTAATGGAGTATTTAGGTTCTCGTGTTGGGTGATAAAGATTTGTTGAAAGTCCCATGCGTTTGAGTTGGTGAGAAATCATGCTATGGCTATGATAAAGCCTACGTCTCCAATGCGGTTGTAGAGAATTGCTTGTAGGGCGGCAGTGTTTGCATCTGCTCGGCCATATCATCATCCGATAAGTAGAAAAGATATAATTCCTACTCCCTCTCAGCCGATGAATAGTTGAAATAGATTGTTGGCGGTAACTAGAATTATCATAGTGATTAGGAATATGAGGAGATATTTAAAGAATCGGTTGATGTATGGGTCTGAGTGTATGTACCACATTGAGAATTCTATGATGGACCATGTGACGAAAAGCGCTACGGGGATAAAGATGGTTGAGAAATAATCTATTTTAAAGCTTAGTGATAGCTTGAGAGTTTGGATTGATAGTCAGTGTCAGTTTGAGATAACTGCTTCTTGTCCTGAGGAGATAAATATTATAGTTGGGATTATGCTGATGATGAAGGCGTAAGAGATTGTGGTTTTTACATAGTGGGGATATAGGCTGTTTTTATACAGTTGGGTGTTAGATATAATGATGGGCAGGAGTAGAATAAATATTGCGGTTAGTATGAGTGGGGTAAATAGGTTTATTACTTTTATTTGGAGTTGCACCAATTTTTTGGTTCCTAAGACCAATGGATTACTTCTATCCTATAAAAGTTGAAAAAGCCACGTTTTTATGCGTGGAGGCATGAATTAGCAGTTCTTGCATACTTTTTCGGTAAATAAGAAGACTTGCACTTCCATTATTAGATTCACAATCTAATGTTTTTATTAAACTATATTTACAGTAAATGGGGCCTAGTACAATTTTAGGGTTAAGTGATAGGAGGAGAAGGGGGAGTAGGTGGAGGGCTATTAGGGCGTTTTCTCGTGTAAATGATGGGTTGATATTTTTAATGTGGTGCGTGTATTTGCCTCGTTGAGTTATAATAAGTATGTAGAGGGAGTATAGGGCTGTAATGATGATATTAGTACCCATTAGGATAATGGTTATGTTTGATCATGAGAAGGAGGCTATTACTACGAATAGCTCTCCGATTAGATTAATTGTGGGCGGTAGGGCTAGGTTTGCGAGGCTAGCTAGTAATCATCAGGCAGCTATTAGGGGGAGGATAGTTTGTAGGCCCCGGGCTAGGATTATTGTTCGGCTATGTACTCGTTCATAGTTTGAGTTTGCAAGGCAGAATAGCATAGATGAGGTCAGTCCATGAGCAATTATTAGGGCTGTAGCTCCTATATAGCTTCAGGGTGTTTGGATCAGTACTGCTACAATTACTAGGGCCATGTGACTTACGGATGAGTATGCGATTAGGGATTTTAGGTCTGTTTGGCGTAGGCAAATGGAGCTTGTTATAACCATTCCTCACAAGGATAATATTATAAAGGGGTATGCCATTTGGTTCGTTGCGGGGTTAAGTAAGACTGTAATACGCATTATTCCGTATCCTCCTAGTTTTAGTAATACGGCGGCAAGTACTATTGAACCAGCGATGGGAGCTTCAACATGTGCTTTTGGCAATCATAGGTGGAGTCCATATAGAGGTATTTTTACTATAAATGCTATCATGCATGCTAGTCAGAGGAAAATATTGGACCAGGTGGTTGAGATGGGCTTGGCTCAGTATTGGATGATCAGGAAATTTAAAGTTCCTGTTATATTCTGGATATACAGTAGTGCGACTAAAAGGGGTAGTGAGCCTACTAGAGTGTAAAATAGAAAGTATAGACCGGCGTTTAATCGCTCTGTCTGGTTACCCCATCGGGTAATGATGATTAAGGTGGGGATTAATGTGGCTTCAAATAAAATGTAAAATATAATTAGTTCTGTAGCGGTAAATGTTATAATCAAAAGAAGCTGCAGGAGAGTGAGTATTGTGATGTATAGTTTTTTTCGATTAGGAGTTTCTTTTGATAGGTGTGATTGGCTGGCTATGAGTATTAGTGGTAGGAGTCATGTTGTTAGTACTAGTAAAGGTGCGGAGAGTGAGTCTGAGAAAAATAACAGTGAAAAATTTAGACTATTATCACCCAATTGATTTAGATAGGAGAGGCTAATAAGACTAATTAGTAGGCTGTAGGTTGTTGAGTTGATTCAGATTATGTTAGGTTTTGATAGTCATGTTATTGGTATGAGTATAGCAGTGGGGATAATAATTTTTAGCATTGTAGGAGGTTTAGGTTTTGTACATAGTCGGTGCCATATGTATTTGATACTATTACTAGTAGAGATAAACCTAGTGCTGCCTCACAAGCTGCGAATACTAATAGGATAATGGGGGTTATGCTGGCTAGTGTGAGATGGTTGTTTAGGATGGCTACGGTTATTATAATGAATAGGGATAATATCATGCCTTCTAGACACAGGAGGGAAGACATTAAGTGGGATCGATATATTAGTAGTCCTATGAGTGACATGATGAAAGCCAGGAAGATATTAATGTAGACTATGGACATTTGATAATTATAGGGTGAGCTATAATCTAATGAGTCGAAATCATTTGTTTTGGTTTAAACTAATTATCATATTCAGTTCATTCTAGTCCTTTTTGGGTTCATTCGTAGGCTAGGCTTGCGGCTAGTAATGAGATTAGTAGAAGGGCTATAGTGAGTATGGTTGGTAGTTTGTCTGTTTGTGAGGCTCAGGGAAGGGGGAGTAGTAGTGCAATTTCTAGGTCAAATAGCAAGAATGTAATGGCTACCAAGAAGAATTTTATGGAGAAAGGTAGGCGGGCGGACCCTATGGGATCAAATCCGCACTCATAGGGGCTTGCTTTTTCTGCATAGATGTTTAGTTGGGGTAATCAGAATGCGATGAGTACAAGTAGTGTGGACAGGAGTGTATTGGTAAGTAAGGCAAGTATTACATTTATTATTCCTTTTCGGGTTATACCGAAACTGGTTGATTGGAAGTCAACTGTACTTATTAATACTAAAGGAATAGGATCCTCATCAATAAATAGAAACGTATAGGAATAGTCAAACTACGTCTACGAAGTGTCAATATCAGGCGGCGGCTTCAAATCCGAAGTGGTGATTTGATGTAAAGTGATATTTTAGTTGGCGTAAGAAGCATACAATTAGGAAAGTAGAGCCAATAATTACATGTAGCCCATGGAATCCTGTGGCCATGAAGAAGGTAGATCCGTATACTCCGTCCGAGATCGTGAATGATGTTTCATAGTATTCGGAGGCTTGGAGGAGTGTAAAGTAGACCCCTAAAGAGATTGTAATAAATAGTGCTTGGAGCATGTGTTTTCGATTTCCCTCCATCAGACTGTGGTGAGCTCAGGTGATTGATACTCCGGAGGCTAGAAGCACGGAGGTATTAAGTAGTGGAACTTCCAGGGGGTTTAGGGGAATAATGCCTGTTGGTGGTCAGCATCCTCCTAGCTCGGGGGTTGGGGCTAGGCTTGAGTGGTAGAAGGCCCAGAAGAAGCCTGCGAAAAAGAATACTTCTGAGATGATAAAGAGGATTATTCCGTATCGAAGGCCTTTTTGAACGATAGGTGTATGATGGCCTTGGAATGTGCTTTCTCGGATAATGTCTCGTCATCATTGATATATAGTTAGTAGGTTGGTAGTTATTCCAAGGGTTAACAGCAGTGTTGAGTTGTAGTGGAATCATATAGCCAGGCCTGAGGTTATTAAGAGGGCTGAAAGGGCTCCTGTAAGTGGCCATGGGCTAGGGTTGACTATGTGGTATGCATGGGTTTGGTGGGTCATTAGGTGTTATCATGTAAGTATAGGCTTACTAGTAGGGTAAAAACATAGGCTTGGATTAGGGCTACGGCAAATTCAAGGATTGTTAGTAAAATGAGAATGGTAAAGGTGATTAAGGCAATAGAGGTGCTAATGTTTATGAGGGCTAGGGCGGCTCCTCCAATTAGATGTATTAATAGGTGACCTGCGGTGATGTTGGCTGTAAGTCGTACGGCGAGGGCTATGGGTTGGATAAAGAGGCTGATAGTCTCAATGACTACAAGCATAGGAATTAGGGGGACAGGTGTTCCTTGTGGTAGAAAGTGGGCCAGAGATGCTTTAGTCTTGTGGCGAAACCCGGTAATTACAGTGCCGGCTCATAGCGGGATAGCTATTCCTAAATTTATTGATAATTGGGTAGTTGGGGTGAATGAGTGGGGTAATAGGCCTAATAAGTTTGTTGACCCAATAAATAGAATTAGGGACATTAGTATTAGGGCTCAGGTTTGTCCTTTATGATTATGAATAGCCAGTATTTGTTTTGATGTTAATTGTACTAGTCATTGTTGGAGTGAAACTAGACGGTTATTAATTAGTCGGTTAGGTGAAGGGAATAAAATACTTGGAAATATAATAATTAAAATAACAATAGGTAATCCTATTATTGTTGGGGTAGTGAAAGAGGCGAATAGATTTTCGTTCATTTTTTTTCTCAGGGATTAAGTTGTTTTAGTGTGGTTGTGGATTTAGGTTCTGGGTTTGATGGATATAAGTATTTTGAGATTTTTAGTTGGAATACAATAAATAGTGTTATGATTATTGATATAATAGTGATGGATCAGGTGGATGTATCTAGTTGTGGCATGTCATTAAGGGGAGATTTAAACCCCCAGTCTTTAACTTAAAAGGTTAATGCTCATTTAGCTTCTTAATGAATTTACAGTATAGATGCAGATCATTTTTCAAAGTACGTTAGTGGGACTAATTCGAGAACAATGGGTATGAAGCTATGGTTTGAGCCACAGATTTCTGAGCATTGGCCATAATATAAACCAGGTCGTGTAGCTATTAGAGTTGTTTGATTTAATCGGCCTGGGATAGCATCAGTTTTTAGGCCTAGGGATGGGACGGCTCATGAGTGTAACACATCTTCTGATGAGATTAACATGCGAATGGTCATTTCTATTGGTAAAACTACTCGGTTGTCAACTTCTAATAGCCGGAGTTCTCCTGGTTTTAGCTCTTGGGTAGGAATTATGTAAGAGTCAAAATTCAAGTCTTCGTAGTCAGTGTACTCATAACTTCAATATCATTGATGTCCTATGGTTTTTACTGTGAGGGAGGGGTTGTTGATTTCGTCCATTATATAGAGAATTCGTAAGGAGGGTAGGGCGATAAGAATCAGGATAATGGCAGGTAGGATGGTTCAGATGGTTTCTACTTCTTGAGCATCTATTGTACTCGTGTGCGTGAGCTTGGTTGTTAGCATCAACGAGATAATATAAAGAACTAAAGAGCTGATTAAAAATACAATTATTAGTGTGTGGTCGTGAAAGTGTAGGAGTTCTTCTATAATAGGGGATGTAGCATCTTGGAAACCTAGTTGAAAGGGGTACGCCATTGAAGCATATAGGATTCAAGCCTATAATTTAACTTCGACAAAGTTATGTAATTGTTTTACTAATACTTCTTAATTGAGAAAGACATAATGGTTATGGCATTGGCTTGAAACCAGTTAAAGAGGGTTCGATTCCTTCCTTTCTTATTTTAATAGTACGTAAGTTGGCTCTTCAAATGTGTGGTACGGAGGAGGACATCCATGCAATCACTCAAGATTAGTTGTGGTTAGTTCTACTATGGCCACTTCTCGCTTGGATGCGAAAGCTTCTCACACTATGAAAACTATTAACATGACTGCCGTTAATGAGATGAAAGAGCCCATTGAGGAAATCGTATTTCAAGTTGTATATGCATCTGGATAGTCAGAATAACGTCGTGGCATTCCGGACAGACCTAGGAAGTGCTGAGGGAAGAACGTTATATTGACTCCTACAAACATAATCGTAAAGTGAATCTTTGCTCAAGTGTTGTCAAGGGTATATCCTGAGAATAGGGGGAATCAATGGACGAAGCCTCCTATGATAGCGAATACTGCTCCTATTGACAAGACATAGTGAAAGTGGGCCACTACGTAATATGTATCGTGAAGAACAATGTCTAATGAAGAGTTTGCTAGTACAATTCCCGTTAGGCCTCCTACGGTAAATAGGAAAATAAAGCCTAAGGCTCATAATATAGCAGGGGACCATTTAATATTACCTCCATGAAGAGTAGCCAGTCAACTAAATACTTTCACCCCGGTAGGAATGGCAATAATTATAGTGGCTGATGTAAAGTATGCTCGTGTGTCTACATCCATTCCTACAGTAAACATGTGATGGGCTCATACGATAAAGCCCAGGAAGCCGATTGATATCATGGCTCAAACTATTCCCATGTAGCCAAAGGGTTCTTTTTTACCTGAATAGTAGGTAACAATATGTGAGATTATCCCAAAACCGGGTAGGATTAAAATGTAAACTTCTGGATGGCCAAAGAATCAGAATAAGTGTTGGTATAAGATAGGATCTCCTCCCCCAGCGGGGTCAAAGAATGTGGTGTTTAGGTTTCGATCTGTTAGTAATATAGTGATTCCCGCTGCTAAGACTGGAAGTGATAGAAGTAGTAAGACAGCAGTGATTAAGACTGATCAGACAAATAGAGGTGTTTGATATTGGGACATGGCAGGAGGTTTTATATTAATAATAGTAGTAATGAAATTAATAGCACCCAAGATTGAGGAGACACCTGCCAGGTGTAGTGAAAAAATAGTTAGGTCTACGGATGCTCCTGCATGAGCCAGGTTGCCGGCTAGGGGTGGGTATACTGTTCAGCCAGTTCCTGCTCCGGCTTCTACCATAGATGAGGCGAGTAAGAGTAGAAAGGATGGAGGGAGGAGTCAGAAGCTCATGTTGTTTATTCGGGGAAATGCTATGTCAGGAGCTCCAATTATTAATGGGACCAATCAGTTTCCGAACCCTCCAATTATAATAGGCATCACCATAAAAAAGATCATTACAAAAGCATGGGCAGTGACGATTACATTGTAAATCTGATCATCTCCTAGTAGTGTACCAGGTTGGCCCAGTTCGGCCCGGATTAGAAGGCTAAGAGCAGTCCCCACCATGCCAGCTCAGGCACCGAATAAAAGGTAAAGAGTACCAATATCTTTGTGATTAGTTGAAAATAGTCAACGGTTTATGAACATAGGTAAAATGGCTGAGTAAGCATTAGACTGTAAATCTAAAGACAGAGGTTCGAGCCCTCTTTTTACCAAGTCCTGCGGTGAATGTCATGTTGAATTGCAAATTCAAAGAAGCAGCTTGGCGCTGCCGGGGCTTCTCCCGCCTTTTTTTTCTAGACGGCGGGAGAAGTGGATTGAAGCCAGTTGATTAGGGCATTTAGCTGTTAACTAAAATTTCGTGGGGTTAGAGCCCACCAATCTAGTGAGGACTTAGCTTAATTAAAGTGTTTGATTTGCAATCAATTGATGTAAGATAGATTCTTGCAGTCCTTAGAATGGTTTAGATGTGCAGAAGTTAAGTCTGTAGGACTTGCTTAGAGCTTTGAAGGCTCTTGGTCTAGTTTAACCTAAACTTCTAATCTAGGATGGATAGTATTGGTGCGAGTGGAAGTAGTATAGTTGATATTACAACTAGAGGGGGTAGGAAGGTTATTTTTTTTGTGCATTCAAATCGTCATTTTATTTTTATACTGTTGTTTGAGGGGAACATGGTTAGTGCGGTGGTGTATGTTAGTCGTATGTAGAAGTATAGGTTAAGTAGTGCTGTTATGGCTAGTAATGTTGGCATTATGATTAATTCATTTTTAGTTAATTCTTGGATGATTATTCATTTTGGGATAAATCCGGAGAGTGGGGGGAGGCCTCCCAGGGATATTATTAATACTAGGATGAGTGAGGTGATTAGAGGGGTTTTATTTCATGTTTGTGATAGGGATGCTGTTGTTGTGGTGGAGTTGTGTATAAATAGTATGAAGGTGGTTAGTGTTATAATGATGTAGATAGTTAGGTTTAAGATTATTATTGTGGGGCTGTACATTATGATAGCTGTTATTCAGCCTATATGGGCGATTGAGGAGTATGCTATGATTTTTCGTAGTTGTGTTTGGTTTAGGCCTCCTCAGCCTCCGATTATGACTGATAAGATGGATATTGTTAGGATTAGGTTAGGGTTAATGGTGGATGAGATTTGGTAGAGGATTGATAGTGGTGCAATTTTTTGTCATGTTAGAAGAATTAAGCCTGATGATATGGAAATTCCTTGTGTAACTTCGGGTACTCAGAAGTGGAATGGGGCTAGTCCTAGTTTTATTGCTAGAGCGGTTGTTATTATGATTGATGCTATGGGATTAAGGTCTTTTAGTACAGTCCATTGTCCCGAGTGTAGTAGGTTGATAAGGATTCCTATTATTAGGATTATAGAGGCGGTTGCTTGTGTTAAGAAATATTTTGTGGCTGCTTCTATGGCTCGTGGGTTATATTTTTTCATGAGGATGGGGATGATGGCTAATAGGTTCATTTCAAAGCCAATTCAGACTAGAAGTCAGTGGGAGGTTGTCACTACAATTATAGTTCCTGAGATAACGGTTAATATAATAATAATAAAGATGGGGGGTTTGATTAGTATGGGAAGGGTATAAACCAACATTTTCGGGGTATGGGCCCGATAGCTTATTTAGCTGACCTTACTTTAGAATATGGTGTAATAATGGTAGCACGAAGATTTTTGGATTCTTAGGATTAGGTTCGATTCCTATTATTCTAGAAATAAGAGGGTTTAAACCTCTATGTTTTACTCTATCAAAGTAACTCTTTTGTCAGACATATTTCTTATGTTTGAGGTGGGATACTTGCTGTGATGATAGGTAGGGATACATGTCATATGCATAGGGCTAGGGTGAGAGGCAGAAAGTTTTTTCATAGGAGGTGTATTAGTTGGTCATATCGGAATCGTGGGTAGGATGCTCGGATCCATAAGAAAGTAGTTGTTAGGAGTAGGGTCTTTACTGTAAAGTTAATGGTATATAGTTCTGGTATATAAGGGCTGTGGAATGCTCCGAAGAATAGGATTGTTGTGAGGATATTTATTATGATGATGTTGGCATATTCTGCTAGGAAGAATAGGGCGAAGGGGCCTGCTGCATATTCTACATTGAATCCGGAGACTAGTTCTGATTCTCCTTCTGTCAGGTCGAATGGGGCTCGATTGGTCTCTGCTAGGGTTGAGATAAATCATATTATGGCTAGGGGTCATGCAGGAATGATTAGTCACATATATTCTTGAGTGGTGATTAGTGTGGCTAGTGTGAAGGATCCGTTTATTAGTAGTACTGATAGGAGAATGATGGCTAGTGTGACTTCGTATGAGATTGTTTGGGCGACGGCTCGTAGGGCTCCGATTAGGGCATATTTTGAATTTGAGGCTCATCCTGATCATAGGATGGAGTAAACAGCTAGGCTTGATATAGCTAGCATAAATAGTACTCCCAGGTTTATGTTAATGAGCGGGTATGGTATGGGTAGTGGGATTCATATGGTTAGGGCTAGTGTGAGGGCTAGGATTGGTGCTATGATGAATATTAATATAGAGGATGTAAGGGGTCGGAGAGGCTCTTTGGTAAAGAGTTTTACAGCATCTGCGATAGGTTGAAGTAGGCCGTATGGTCCTACGACATTTGGTCCTTTGCGAAGTTGCATATAGCCTAGCACTTTTCGTTCGACTAGGGTTAGGAAGGCTACAGCTAGTAGAATAGGAATAATTAGTGAGAGTACATTAATTATAAACATGTTGTTAAGGAGAGGAATTGAACCTCTGATAATAAAAGCTTAAGTTTTATGCAGTTACCGGGCTCTGCCACCCTAACAAACCCGAGCTCTCGGGTAGTGTGTTTGGATAAACTGTCTAGATTAAGATTATATCATCTATTTGGTTAAAGGCGCTTTGGTGAAGTGGGCCTCACTTCTCTTGTCCTTTCGTACTGGGAGAAGTTATTAAATAGATAGAAACCGACCTGGATTACTCCGGTCTGAACTCAGATCACGTAGGACTTTAATCGTTGAACAAACGAACCTTTGATAGCTGCTGCACCATCGGGATGTCCTGATCCAACATCGAGGTCGTAAACCCTATTGTCGATATGGACTCTGAAATAGGATTGCGCTGTTATCCCTAGGGTAACTTGTTCCGTTGATCAAGGTTTTTGGATCAATAAGTGATGTAGTACTTTCGACTGGTTAGTCTAGATTTAAATCACTCGGAGGTTGTTTTATTCTCCGAGGTCACCCCAACCTAAATTGTCGGCCCATATAGAGGTTTGTTGTTCCTGTCGGTTGGTTCATATGGTCTCTTTGGGTCGGTTAATTAAAGCTCCATAGGGTCTTCTCGTCTTATTATCATATTCCCGCCTCTTCACGGGAAGGTCAATTTCACGGATTGGAAGTAAGAGACAGTAAAGCCCTCGTGTGGCCGTTCATACAAGTCCCTATTTAGGGAACAAATGATTATGCTACCTTTGCACGGTCAGGATACCGCGGCCGTTTAACTAGCGTCACCGGGCAGGCAGTGCCTCTAATACTAGAAATGCTAGAGGTGATGTTTTTGGTAAACAGGCGGGGCTTGTGTTTGCCGAGTTCCTTTTACTTCTTTTAATCTTTCCCTAATTTGCATACCTGTGTTGGGTTAACAATTAATTTGATATTTTGTTTATGGTTAGGTTATATATATCTTGTTGTTAACTATCAGTGGTTATCCGTTCTGATATAAGCTTATGCAGGGAGAAATATTTCTTGTTACTCATATTAGCATTATTGCTTCTATTATTAAATAGATTAGCCCAGTTTTAGGTTAGGAGTTGGTTGCATTATTTTTGACATTAAGATGCTTTGATTGTTGAGCTTGAACGCTTTCTTAATTGATGGCTGCTTTTAGGCCAACTATGGTTTATATTTATGCTTACTCTCTAATAAAGGCTGTATCCTAGGTCTAAAAAGCTGTACCCTTTTAGACTATATTTTAAACTTACATTGGAATTTTAGGTTTTTTTGAGGTAAATTTAAAGTTGAACTAAGATTCTGTTCTGGGCAACCAGCTATCACCAGGCTCGTTAGGCTTTTCACCTCTACCCACAAATCTTCTCACTATTTTGCAACATAGACGAGTTCATCCTGTAATAGATTGTTCATGGGTAGCTCGTCTGGTTTCGGGGGGCCTAGCTGAAGTTCTCTTTGTTAGGTTGTTCTAGCTAACTCATTATGCAAAAGGTACAAGGGGTAATCTTTGCTGTGTGGTGCTTTTAATTTTATCTTTCATCTTTCCCTTGCGGTACTTTCTCTATAGCGCCAAGTTAAATTTCTATCTCCTATACTTTTATAAGGTGACTAAATGTTTTGTTTTATTTTCTAGTGTTAGTTGTGTTTGTAGATGTTTGGGCTAGCTTTAGCTCAAGATGGTCAGTTTAATATGAAATCTTCTGGGTGTAAGCCAGATGCTTTGTTTAAGCTACATCTTGTTATCCAAGCACACTTTCCAGTATGCTTACCTTGTTACGACTTATCTCCTCTTGTGGGTGTGATGATTTAAATAGGTTTTTTTGGGAGTTACCACTTGAGGAGGGTGACGGGCGGTGTGTGCGTGCTTCATGGCCCGATTCAATTGAGCTCTCTATTCTCAAATTTACTACTAAATCCTCCTTTAATACTTAGTTTCGTAAGGATCTTCGTGGGTGTTCTAATTTTAGAAAATGTAGCCCATTGCTTCCCATCTCATGAGCTACACCTTGACCTAACTTTTTTATGTTAAGATACTTGTGCTTACTTTTCTTCCTTTTTAGGGTTTGCTGAAGATGGCGGTATATAGGCTGAATTAGCAAGAGATGGTGAGGTATATCGGGGTTTATCGATTATAGAACAGGCTCCTCTAGAGGGATATAAAGCACCGCCAAGTCCTTTGAGTTTTAAGCTATTGCTAGTAGTTCTCTGGCGGATAGTTTTGTTTAGGGTAACTATCTAAGTTTAGGGCTAAGCATAGTGGGGTATCTAATCCCAGTTTGGGTCTTAGCTGTCGTGTAGTCGGAGGTGTTAAAGTTACTTTCGTGCTGTATTTTTATGTTAACTGTAGCTTTCTACGGCCTAGTTAAAATTTAACTTTAGTATATTTTTTTCTCTGTAACACGCTTTACGCCGTGGGTCTATTAGTTTGGGTTAATCGTATGGCCGCGGTGGCTGGCACGAAATTTACCAACCCTTGTTTAATATAGCTTAGTCGAACTTTCATTCATGGCTTAATTTTTATCACTGCTGTATCCCGTGGGGGTGTGGCTGAGCAAGGTGTTATGAGCTACTGTGGTTGTGTGCTTGATACCAGCTCCTTTAGGTCACTGGGTGACTTAGAGGGCATTTTCACCGGGATGCGGAGGCTTGCATGTGTAATCTTATTAATAACTAATGGAAAGGCCAGGACCAAACCTTTGTGTTTATGGAGTCTGGCGACTCATCTAGGCATTTTCAGTGCCTTGCTTTATATGTTTAAGCTACATTAACTGAGATGTGGGGCTAACGTGGACATGTAAAATGTTGTTCGATAGGGACGAATTAGAGTCAGGTCGGTATATCTATAGATAACTGCGAACAGAGTTATGATTTAGTATTAGTAGCTAGTAATGATAGGGGATTGGTAAGCTTATAAGCGTTTTCTTAGGCCTTATATTTAGGTACGGTCTAGTCTTGTTTTTGGGGTTTGGCAAGACATAAATAGGCACGTATTATTATAAATAAGGTTAACGGGGGGTAAGGGGGGTTTGATTAAGCTAGTTATTTACTAAATTAAAGCGTTCGCGTGTATACGTGTATACGTGTATACGTGTATACGTGTGTACGTGTATACGTGTGTACGTGTGTACGTGTGTACGTGTGTACGTGTACACGTGTACACGTATACGTGGGTGCGCGCATGCCGTGTCCTGTGGAACAATAGGAATTTAAGTATATGTCCTGTGACCATTGACTGAATAGCACCTTGACTGTTTGTGTGTGGAGACCCCGCATAGAGAATAAGCCCAGCTACAATATATTTGACTGAGTCAGGACCTTTAGGTCATAGCTGAGTCATAGCAAGTTCGACCCCCTAAAAATTAAAGATACCAAATGCATGACACCACAGTTATGTGTGATCATGGGCTGATTAGTCATTAGTCCATCG